CACTCTTTCCATTCCAGCTATCCAGTTCTGATGGAACAAAAAATGACAAACTCTCTCATTTTTTCCCTTCAATCAAAACAAAAAATGAGCCATTCTAATTCTTTTCTTAATTCTATAGGGTTGAATAAAAATTCGATTAACCATTTGGTATAATTGCTATGCTTAGTGTGTGACTCGTTGATTTTTTTTAGGGTAGGGCTAGAATTCAAAAAAAGGACCTGCCCATAGGCTCATAGTATGAACTAATAACTATAGAACTAATAACCAGCTCATTGCTTCGTATTATCTGGATCCAAGGAAGCAGTCATTATATGATGTATCGATCATATCGTTGTAGCAACTGAAATGTTTTTTGCATAAAGAAAAAATCAATCTGATTATAGGTTGTGAAACGAAAATAAAGGGATGTGGATAAATGAAAGGGTGAAAGAAAGAGAGAAGGAGAATATCAATGATATATGATTCCAATATATATGTATGGTCTACGAATCATCTCATAAAAAGCAGTGTAATAAAGCATCAATTCAATGCTGATTCGTCCATAACCATAATTAGATGAATCTGGTTCATAGGAAAAAAATAAAGAGCCTCGAGTCAATAAAGACTGAGGAGATTGACTCAGGAACAAATTTCATTAGGAGCTCCATTGCAAAGTTCGGGCCTAGCCATTAATAGAGAAGCGATGGGAACGACGAAACCTGTGACCGCAAAAGATTCTATTCAAAACGAATCCTAATGATTCATTGGGTGGGATGGCGGAACGAACCAGGAACCAATTCATTTATTCTGAGAGATCGTGGGCTGGCCCTATGAATGAAACAGATATTGAAAGAGTAAATATTCGCCCGCGAAAGCCTTCTTATTGGATTGAAAAAATTTCGGCGATTCGATAAAGGGAAAAATAAAGATTCGTTATAAAACATTCTCTAAAAAAATAAAAGAAATTGTCTAGTTGTATATACAAACAAGATCCACAAATTCCTACATGACAGATTAAATCTCAAAAACCCCTACGATTCAGTTTATTATTCATTAAATAATTAAATAGATGTATATCTGTATGTAATATTATTGAATCGTTTTGAATCGTTTCATTCGCGAGGAGCTGGATGAGAAGAAACTCTCATGTCCGGTCTTCTGTTCAAAGTAGAGATGGAATTTACAAATTCCCATCAATTATAACCCAAAAAGAACCAGATTCCGTAAACAACATAGAGGAAGAATGAAGGGAATATCTTATCGAGGCAATCGTATTTGTTTCGGCAGATACGCTCTTCAAGCACTTGAACCCGCTTGGATCACATCTAGACAAATAGAAGCAGGGCGACGAACAATGACACGATATGCGCGTCGTGGTGGAAAAATATGGATACGTATATTTCCAGACAAACCCGTTACAATAAGACCTACGGAAACACGTATGGGTTCGGGCAAAGGATCTCCCGAATATTGGGTATCTGTCATTAAACCGGGTCGAATACTTTATGAAATGGGTGGAGTATCAGAAATTGTAGCCAGAGAAGCTATTTTAATAGCTGCGTCCAAAATGCCCATACGAACCCAATTCGTTATTGCAGGATAGGGATGTGAAACCAAAAAAAAGATATTTTTTTAGTAAAAAAAAAATTGCTGCTTTATTTATTTTTAGACAAAAAATATTTCTTTTTTTTTTTTTTCCTTCACCCTTTGCTTTGAAAGAACAGATTCAAAAAAAAAATGATTCAACCTCAGACCCATTTGAATGTAGCGGACAACAGCGGGGCTCGAGAATTGATGTGTATTCGAATCATAGGAGCTAGTAATCGCCGATATGCTCATATTGGTGACGTTATTGTTGCTGTAATCAAAGAAGCAGTGCCCAATATGCCTCTAGAGAGATCAGAAGTAATCAGAGCTGTAATTGTACGTACATGTAAAGAACTCAAACGTGATAACGGTATGATAATACGATATGATGACAATGCAGCAGTTGTCATTGATCAAGAAGGAAATCCAAAAGGAACTCGAGTCTTTGGTGCGATTGCTCGGGAGTTGAGACGGTTGAATTTTACTAAAATAGTTTCATTAGCTTCTGAGGTATTATAAATACTAATAAATGAGACCATGATCATATTTGATCATATATGATGATATTATGATATAGTAATATCATATATAATAATAATATAAATATATAAGAATAGGAATCTAAATTATAAATTCTAGATATAGTGTAGAATAAAATATCTGAAATAGATTAATTAACTTAGTAGATTGTGTCTCACGCATATACCTTTAAAAATGGATCATAAACATAAATAATAAAAACAGAGCATGTTGATTATATCAAAACTCGGGGCACCAATAATTATAGTTTGTCATGGGTAGAGACACTATTGCCGACGTAATAACTTCTATACGAAATGCTGACATGAATAAAAAAGGAACGGTTCGAATAGCATCCACTAATATCACTGAAAACATTGTGAAAATACTTCTACGAGAAGGTTTTATCGAAAAC